GAATCGAGAAATAGGTTTGATTGTCCCTTTTTTTTGATAGAATAAGATATCGATGCTTTCGCCTAAGTCAAATCGAACCAATTGTATGTCCGACTCAGGCCTCTATGACATCAGGATCAATAAAAATACTCTCAAAATCCACTTTTGTAAATAGAATAATATCATAAGAAAACACAGTTGTCCATGTATTAGAATATTCTATACCATTTCTATTATGATATAATATAGAATAAGACATAGAATAATTACAATTTCATACTAAAGCATAGAATAATTACAATTTCATACTAAAGAAAGATAAGAAAACTTAGAATATGCTTAGAATATGCTTAGAAAGGAGATCCGAAGCAAACTGATAAGAACAAATCTAATGGTAAAATTTACCAAATGGAATCGAATTATATTATATATAAACAATAAACAAATCTAGGGAGGATTGATTATGACTTATAACTTTTGTGTACGAGATTTTGTAGTAGGTTTCTGCCTTAAAATACTGAATTCAACCGTTGTGATCGGACTCTATTATGGATTTCTGACTACAGCCTCCATAGGACCGTCTTATCTGTTCCTTATTCGAGCCCGGGTTATGGAAAAAGGGTCCGAGACTGAAATAGCAGCAACAACCGGGTTTATTACGGGACGCCTCATGATGTTCATATCGATCTATTATGGCCCTTTGCATTTGGCATTGAATAGACCTCATACACTAACATTCTTAACTCTACCGTATCTTTTCTTCAATTATGTACACAAAAATGACAAACACTACTATTCGGGGGGTTGGGGATGGGAATCGGAATCCAACCTGGATTCTGGATACAAGAATCCAAATTCAATACGTAATTTTAGGACTTGCAAAGTATTCTTTAACAATCTTTTTTTTCAGCTATTAAACCCCCTTCTTTTGCCAAGTTCAATCCTAATAAGATTAATGCACATTTATCTGTTTCGATCCAACAATAAATTGTTATTCTTAACAAGTAGTTTTGTTGGGTGGTTAATTGGTCACATCTTTTTAATGAAATGTATTGGATTGGTATTAGTCTGGTTAAAGAAAAAAAATTCGATCAAATCTAAGATAACTATGAGATTTGATAAATACATTCTTCTACAATTGCGAAATTATATGGGGCAAATATTTGTAGTTTTGGCCTTTGCTATCTTTGTACACTATTTAGGCAGAGTACCGCTCCCGTATTTTTTTTTTAGTGAGGAAATGATAGACTACGACGAGAGGGACCTGGACGAAATCCAAGCTGCAATAGATGCGGAAACGAAAGAAACTAACGAAGAAGATATTACTATTTATCTTTCTGAGAATGAGAAGACTTCCAACAACATGAATATTCAGAAAAAGAAAAAAATCGTCCCGTTCGAAAGATCTCTTGTAACTACTCTTTTCGATTATCAAAGATGGACTAGGCCTTTGCGATATATAGACAATGATCACTTTCACAAGGTTGTAAGAGATGAAAATTCACAATTTTTTTTTCAAACATGTCAAAGTGATGGAAAAAAACGAATATCTTTCACGTATCCACCTCATTTATCCAGTTTTCAGAAAATGATGGAAAAAAAAATGGATCTCTTCAAAAGAGATAAAACCTCCTATAATGATAATGAATTGTATAATTCTTGGAGCTCCATTAATAAAGAAAAAAAAAATCAACTAAGCAATGAATTATTTCAAAGGGCCAAAATTCTAGATAAGAAAGGTAAGAAATTTAATCCTGTGCATGTATTTGAAAATCGAATTCGATTATCTGATGATCGGAGGAAAAAAAGATGCTTACCTAAAATATATGATCCTTTCTTGACTGGACGTGCTCGTGCAGAAATGCAAAAAAGGGTTCCACGCTTTATTAGAAATAAAATTGACACAACAAAATCCATTTTGATAAATAAAATTCATGGTCTCCTTCTTTGTATTGATAGTAATTCTGCAGAATTGGAACAGAAAATAGATAAATTTGATAGAAAATTATTATTCACTGAAATGGGTTTTTTTTTTAACTTAATCAGTAAATTTTCGAAAAAATCAGTATCAAGTTTGAATTTTAACGAACTTTATTTATTTCCAGAACATGAACAAGTAAAAATCTATTCCGAAGAAAAAAAAAGAAAAAGAAACTTCTTATTCGACGCAATTCGGACTAATCCTAAAAATAATACATTTTTTAATAGAAAACTATGTAGTGAAATAAACGAAATAAGTAAAGAAGTTCCTCGATGGTCATACGAATTAATCGACGACTTAGAGGTAGTGATGGACCTGACCCCAAAGGATGCTCATATTCGCAACGAATATGCTGAACGTGTAGTTATCATGAATACTCAAACAGAGGCACTCGGTATGGGTATCGCTGGTAATAACAATAAGGATGAGCCAGTTGACCCAGCCGACGAAGTTGTTCTACCTGCTTTTACACGCGAACCAGATTTTAACAGAGAACTTATCACAGGATCTGTGCGCGCTCAAAGGCGTAAAATAGCAATTTTGAAACTCTGGCAAGGATATGGACAGATCCATTCCCCCCTTTTTTTAGAGATAATAGACAAGTACCCGTTTGGTGAGATTTTCAATGATATCTACCAACATTGGAAAGAATATTTCAGGAAACCCGGTACTGATAATTCAGAATTTTTGAAGTATCAGAAAGCGCAAAAAGAGAAAGAGAAAGAGGAGGCCAAAGACGAGGAGGAAGATAGACGTAAAAAAGTCGAAGAAGACTGGGAGAGCATTCTATATGGTCTAATAATAAGAAGTTTTGTATTACTTTTCCAATCCATGTTTAGAAAATATATTCTATTACCTGCATTGATAATCACTAAAAATATAATTCGTATGTTATTATTTCAAAATCCCGAATGGTCAGAAGATTTTCGGGATTGGAGAAGGGAAATCCATCTTAAATGCAACTATTATGGCATGCCAACACCTAATAACACATTGCCATTAGACTGGATCTCGTACGGTATTCAGATAAAGATCTTATTCCCTTTTGTTCTCAAACCTTGGCACAACAAACCTAAGGTACGATCTACTGAAAAAAAAAAAAGATCCACTGAAAAAAGATCCAAAAACTTATGGTTTTTAACAGCTTATGGAACAATGGTCGAAGAGCTCTTTGAGAATCATGTACCAAACCCATTTTCATTTTTGGGTCCCATTTTAAAAAAAATAACAAAACAATTGAAAAAAGATTTGAAAAATCGTTTTCGAAAATTTTATAATGAAAGAGAAAAAAAAAGAAAAAAAGAGGATCGAATCCTGTTAGAAGAATTAAAAGAAATAGAAAACAAAAATGGGAGGTTAAAAAAAGAAGAATTGAGTGAAATCCAAAAAAATTTACCAATCAGTAAGAGTAATCCAATGATTGAGGAATCGCCAGAAAAAAGGATAAAAGATCTTAATGTTAAAACAAAGACAATCTTAAAAGAAATAGAAAAAATCTTAAAAGAAATAGAAAAAATGACAGAAGAAAAAAAAGATGGGGTTATAACTGATGCTAAAAGATTAGAATTACTAAAAAATAGTTTGAAAATAGTACAAAGAAGAAACGTTCGATTAATCCGTAAATCCTATTGTTTTTTTAAAATTTTCATGGAAAGGCTATACATACATATCCTTACTACTAACTATGTAGAAGATTTCCTTACTTCGAGCATTGTACAACGTTATCTTAATTTTATTAAATTAACTCGTTATTTATTTGAATTAACAAAGAAAATTGTAAATAAATCCATTTACAATAAAAAAAAAAATGAACAAAGTGTTGATAAAACAAATCAAAGTATAATTCCATTTATGTCGGTTATAGACAAACCTTGGAATATTACGGATATGAATTCACAGAATTCTTGTGATGTATCTTCTTTGTCACAAGCCTATGTATTGTTTAAATTATCACAACTCCAAGTTAGTAATGGATATAAATATAAGTTAAGATCTATTTTTGAATCGCTAAGACATAAGAACCGTCCCGATTCTATAATGAATCAATGGACAAATTGGTTAAAGATTCATTATCAATATGCTTTACCTCAGAGCGCATGGTCGAGATTAGTACCACAAAAGTGGAGGAATAGAATCCATGAACATCGCGTGGCTCAAAATAACGATTTACTTGAATATGATTCATCTAAAAAAACTCTATTCATTTTTTCCAAAAAACAAAACGTAGAGTTATTAAAAAAAAAAAAAAAAATAAAAAAACAATATGGATATGATCTTTTCTCCTATCAATATTTAAATTATGCAGATAAGAAAAAATCCTATATTTATGGAGATAAATCACCTTCTTATAATATACCTAAAAATATCAAAGAATTATTTGATATAATGGGCGATAGCTTTATCCAAAATTATATAGGAGAAGATGGTATTCTAGATGAAAAAAAGAAGCCTAGAAAGTATTTTCATTGGATGGGAATGACTGGAAAAAGAAGGACGGGAAGGAGAAGGAATGGAAAAAGAAGGATGGGAATGAATCGAAAAAGAAGGATGGGAATGAATCGAAAAAGAAAAAAGAATTCCATAACGAATGAGAAATTATTGACTCCGACATTTGATTTTTTTTCAAAAATAAGTGCATATAAGAAGAATCCTTGGATCTTACCAATCCAATTCTTTTTCACGAGTCAACCATATTTCGCGAGTCAAAAATATCAAGAATTATATAACTTAGAGTATAAGTTAAATTCGCGCAAGATTTATTATCTAAAGAAATCAAGGAAATACAGGACGAATCTAATTGGAGAACGGAATTTCTTACTAGATAAATATTTGGTTTATCATATGGACTTGAAGGACCACTACGAGAGCGAACTAGTTGTAAATATGAACGTACTGGCTATCATGAATCAAGTAAAACAACTAAACAAATTTCTGATTTCGTATATAAAAAAGGACGAACTAGATCTAGAAAATTTGGTGCGAGGAGTGACTGAGGACATTTCTTATGCAGAATGTAGGGACACAAAGGAAGTGCAGGAGAACCTAACATTTTCTATAGAACCTAATCGTATTTCTATAAGAAAAAACTACGAACAATTATTTATATATCAAACCATAAGCATATCATTGAAGCACAAACGCCAAATTTCGAAAAGAAACAAAGATCAAAATCATTATGATTTACTTATTCCTGAAAATCTTTTGTCCACTAGACGCCGTAGAGAATTGCGAATTCTAATTTGTTTGAACCCTAGGAATCGCAAGACTATGGATAGAAACACAATAAATGAGAAAGAAATAAAAAATTCTTCTGAAGTTTTGACTAAAAATAAAGATCTTGATAGCGATACAAAAAAACTAATGAATTTAAAATTCTTTCTTTGGCCAAATTATCGATTCGAAGATTTAGCTTGTATGAATCGCTATTGGTTTGATACACATAATGGAAGCCGTTTCAGTATATTAAGAATACGTATGTATCCTCGATTGAAAATCTAGATTTTTGTTCTATTTATCATTATCATAATATTTCTCGTAACATATCTATCTGATATCTGATATGTGAACATTTATATATATATATTTATAGATAAATAAAATAAACGCCCACACGCATTGTGGGATTGATACGAATTCAATGATGTCTCCATTAGATAGAAACAAATCCATAGAAAAATGAATAAAATCTATTGTCTTATTTTTATTTTTAAAATACAAGACAATAGATTTTATTATTTTATGAATCCATAAATATAGTAAGTATTTATTATCTATTTGAATTACATTCCTTAATAATGAATTTGAAAAAAAAAAGAAATTCAGAATTGTTAAATAAAGTAAGAGAAAATTTCATATAAAAAATTCAAAATAAGTGTCATTACTATTACTGATCAATAAAAATATCTACCAAAAAGGAGGGGGGGAAAGCTTTCATTTTATGATAAAAAATTCATTTATACCTGTTATTTCACAAAAAAAAAAAGAAGAAGAAAACCCGGGATCGGTTGAATTTCAAGTATTCAACTTCACTAATAAGATACGAAGACTTACTTCACATTTTGAATTACACCCAAAAGACTATTTATCTCAAAGAGGTTTACGTATAATTCTGGGAAAACGGCAACGACTATTGTCGTATTTGTCAAAGAAAAACAAAATACGTTATAAAAATTTAATAAATCGGTTGGGTATTCGGGATTCACAAATTAGCTAATTTCAAGAATCATTTTTAATTATTCGATTTAATAGATACTGAATTTTGATTCACTTTTTTTTGAACGATTCATGGAAGAATGAATCGAGGAAAAACCTATGAATGTCCCAGCTACAAGAAAAGACCTCATGATAGTAAATATGGGGCCTCAACACCCATCGATGCATGGTGTTCTGCGACTTATTGTTACTCTGGATGGTGAAGATGTTATTGATTGTGAACCAATATTGGGTTATTTACACAGAGGTATGGAAAAAATAGCGGAAAACCGAACAATTATACAATATCTGCCTTATGTAACACGTTGGGATTATTTAGCTACTATGTTCACAGAAGCAATAACTGTAAACGGACCGGAACAATTGGGAAATATTCAAGTACCTAAAAGAGCCAGCTATATACGAGTAATTATGTTGGAGTTAAGTCGTATAGCTTCTCATCTACTATGGCTGGGACCTTTTATGGCAGATATTGGTGCACAAACCCCTTTTTTCTATATTTTTAGAGAAAGAGAATTAATATATGATCTATTCGAAGCTGCGACAGGTATGAGAATGATGCATAATTTTTTTCGTATTGGGGGAGTAGCGGCTGATCTACCTTATGGTTGGATAGATAAATGTTTTGATTTCTGCAATTATTTTTTAACAAGGGTTATTGAATATCAAAAACTTATTACGCGAAATCCCATTTTTTTAGAACGGGTTGAAGGAGTCGGTGTTGTTGGTAGAGAGGAAGTTATAAATTGGGGGTTATCAGGACCGATGCTTCGGGCTTCCGGAATACAATGGGATCTACGTGAAGTTGATAATTATGAGTGTTACGAGGAATTTGATTGGGAAGTTCAATGGCAAAAAGAAGGAGATTCATTAGCTCGTTATTTAGTTCGAATTGGTGAAATGGTGGAATCCATAAAAATAATTCAACAGGCTTTGGAAGGAATTCCAGGGGGGCCTTATGAAAATTTCGAAATTCGCTGCTTTGATAGAGAAAAGGAGCCAGAATGGAATGATTTTGAATATCGATTCATTGGTAAAAAATCGTCTCCTACTTTTGAATTGCCGAAACAAGAACTTTATGTGAGAATTGAGGCCCCCAAGGGAGAATTAGGAATTTTTCTAATAGGAGATCAGAATGGTTTTCCTTGGAGATGGAAAATTCGTCCACCTGGTTTTATCAATTTGCAAATTCTTCCTCAATTAGTTAAAAGAATGAAATTGGCTGATATTATGACAATACTAGGTAGCATAGATATCATTATGGGAGAAGTTGATCGTTGAAATGATAATTGATACAACGGAAGTCCAAGATATAAACTCCTTTTCCGGATTGGAATCTTTCAAAGAGGTCTATGGAATTCTATGGATACTTGTACCAATTTTGATTCTTGTCTTGGGAATTACAATAAGTGTACTAGCAATTGTATGGTTAGAAAGAGAAATATCTGCAGGGGTACAACAGCGTATTGGACCTGAATATGCTGGTCCTTTTGGAATTCTTCAAGCTCTAGCAGACGGAACAAAACTACTATTCAAAGAGAATCTTATTCCATCTAGGGGAGATATTCATTTATTCAGTATCGGACCATCCATATCAGTCATATCCATTCTAATAAGTTATTCAGTAATTCCGTTTGGCTATAACTTTGTTTTATCTGATTTCAATATAGGTGTTTTTTTATGGATTGCTATTTCGAGTATTGCTCCCATTGGACTTCTTATGTCAGGATATGGCTCAAATAATAAATATTCCTTTTTGGGTGGTCTACGAGCTGCTGCTCAATCGATTAGTTATGAAATACCATTAACTCTATGTGTCTTATCAATATCTCTACGTGCGATTCGTTGAAACCGAAAAAGCTATTTGATGCTATTGCTATGCTCCTCTCTTTATAGTACTCTATTTCTATATCGTACTATATAGCGAATAAATTGAATAGAAACCTTCATTCTCTTTATTTTCTTTTTCACAATTCTGATTGAAGAACTAAATTAGATAGTTATATGAGTGAAATAAAACAGCTTCTATTGAATCTAATTTCAGAATACTATATTCCTTCTAGTTAATAGATAGTATGATGATTTTATAAGGGCAGTAAAAATATTGAGTCTCATTTTCTATGTATAAGAATGAAATAAAATTATAAACAGAAGAGGACATTTAACCCAAGATTGGATAATTTGTCATCCTGTTTTGAAGCGGTCTCAAAAGACCAACCTTATTGAGTTTTAGTTACCATTTTTATGAATTATCATAGATATATAAAAATAAATAAGGGGGGTTAATAAAAAAGACTGGATGGTTAGAAACACCAAGATACACAAAGGATTAGTAACACAGATTTTGTAAATTATCCAAAAGACAATTTACGCAGAATATAAAAAGAATACTAATTGGGGGCTTTAAGTTGGTAGAAAAAAGAAAGCAGTACTCCCCACAACTCCGATCCAGAGTATGCTTCCATCCACTCACTAAATAAATTACTATCAGGAACGAAAAAATCCTTTCCAATTTTTTGAGGTCCCTTTTTCATAGCACAAAAAAGAAGAATAGGAACGAAAAAAAAAATAAGAAATCAAAAACGAAAAATAGATTTCTCTTTCGTTTTTGATTTCTTATATCCATATTCATGGAGATAAAATTGACATCATAATTAAGAAACGAATGTGTAATTATTTTTCGTCATTCAAAATCATGAGGGTTATTGAGAATTATAAAAGAGTATTTTATTGAAGAATTCAGTTATTACTCAACAAATTTGTATTTTTTTTTTAGGGATGAGATCAATTCAGAAGTGCTTTAATTGGATGGATCTTTTATTAAAATAGATTTCTCTTTCTTATTTCGTTATTTCTAGAACAGACAGAATTGAATTGGTCTAATTCAGAACCGTTCGATAGATTTTCATCTTCTATATCTTAGGGATATATCAAGAGATCAATTTAGGGATATATCAAGAGATAAATAATCGACCCGGTCCTTAGATTTACTTAAGGCTTTCCAGGAGCCGTATGAGGTGAAAATCTCATGTACGGTTCTGTAATAGAGATGGGAACAGTAATGTTATCACCGACTAGGATTATCTAACAGTTTAAGTACAGTTGATATAGTTGATGCGCAATCAAAATATGGTTTTTGGGGTTGGAATTTGTGGCGTCAACCTATGGGTTTCATCGTTTTTCTAATTTCTTCGCTAGCCGAATGTGAAAGATTACCTTTTGATTTACCAGAAGCAGAAGAAGAATTAGTAGCTGGTTATCAAACAGAATATTCAGGTATTCGATTTGGTTTATTTTACGTTGCTTCCTATTTAAACCTTTTCATTTCTTCATTATTTGTAACAGTTCTTTACTTGGGCGGTTCCAATATTTCTATTCCGTACATATTTGTTTCTGAATTTTTTGAAATAAATAAAACATACGGAGTTTTTGGAACTACAATTGATCTCTTTATTACATTAGCTAAAAGCTATTTTTTCTTATTCGTTTCTATCATAACAAGATGGTCTTTGCCTAGGCTAAGAATGGATCAATTATTAAATCTTGGATGGAAATTTCTTTTACCGATTTCTCTCGGTAATCTATTATTAACAACTTCGTCTCAATTGTTTTCGCTGTAAAAGATGTTCTATATTCATTACTTGTCTCAAATAAGAGAAAGAAATCAAACAAAACTATACTATTCATAGATATTTACAATATGTTCCTTATGGTAACTGGGTTCATGAATTATGGTCAACAAACAGTACGAGCTGCAAGGTACATTGGTCAAAGTTTCATGATTATCTTATCTCACGCAAATCGTTTACCTGTAACTATTCAATATCCTTATGAAAAATTAATCACATCAGAACGTTTCCGCGGTCGAATCCATTTTGAATTTGATAAATGCATTGCTTGTGAAGTATGTGTTCGTGTATGTCCTATAGATTTACCCGTTGTTGATTGGAAAATGGAAACGGATATTCGAAAGAAACGATTGCTAAATTACAGTATTGATTTCGGAATCTGTATTTTTTGTGGTAACTGTATTGAGTATTGTCCAACAAATTGTTTATCAATGACTGAAGAATATGAACTTTCAACTTATGATCGTCATGAATTGAATTATAATCAAATTGCTTTGGGCCGTTTACCAATGTCAATAATTGATGATTATACAATTCGAACAATTCAAATCAAAAAAGACAATTTTTTATAATTAAAAAAAATTCTTAAAAAAATAAAAAAAACGAATATTCTATATATAATATATATATAAATTATATAAATAGAATAATCGAAATAAAATATTTTCAAAAATTGTATAAAAAATGAACAATATAGTCGATATCATATTAGTAGAAATAATATTCTATAATTATTAGAGAACTATATTCTTAAATAGAATATATAAATATATTATCGAAATTGAAAATCTTTTTGAATTTCAATAAGATTTTCAATGGTTATATATGTTCTATCTACCTTTATACTTTAGTTTTAATATCGTTTCAAACTACTCTTTCGTATAAAGAGTGGAATGACATTGATTATAACTATATCAATTTAAACTACTTAGGTTTTTCAATGCAAAGAAAAATTGAAGTATATCCAAATTTTTTCCTGGTCATATCAATAAGGTCATGAAATTTCGATTTCTTTGTCTTTTTTTTTTTTACATAGAATGGATTTGCCTGAAACGCTGCACGATTTTCTTTTAGTCTTTCTGGGATCGGGTCTTATATTAGGAAGTTTAGGAGTAGTATTACTTACCAACCCCATTTTTTCTGCTTTTTCGTTGGGACTGGTTCTTGTTTGTATATCTTTATTATATATTTTAGCAAACTCGCATTTTGTAGCTGCATCACAGCTACTTATTTACGTGGGAGCCATTAACATTTTAATCATATTTGCTGTGATGTTCATGAATAGTTCCGAATATTACCAAGATTTGAATCTTTGGACCGTAGGGGATGGAATTACTTTGATAGTTTGTACAAGTATTTTTGTTTCATTAATAACTATTATTTCAGATACATCATGGTACGGAATTATTTGGACTACAAGACCAAATCAGATTATTGAGCAAGATTTGATAAGTACTAGTCAACAAATTGGAATTCATTTATCAACAGATTTTTTTCTTCCATTTGAACTAATTTCAATAATTCTTTTAGTTTCTTTGATAGGTGCAATTGTCGTAGCTCGTCAGTAAGAAATCTTTAGAGAACTAGTAATAGAAATCAAGATTCTTTTTTTTTCAATTTTCTCACATTCATTTCTGTCGAATCCTATGTGAAGTGAAAGAGTTTTTATGTAGAAATTCTTTTTTTTATTGTTATTGCCGATATATTCTTTTGTTAATGAATCCAAATTTATAAGGAGTTGGTCAATGATGCTCGAACATGTACTTGTTTTGAGTGCCTATTTATTTTCTATTGGTATCTATGGATTGATCACGAGCCGAAATATGGTTAGAGCCCTTATGTGTCTTGAACTTATACTGAATGCAGTTAATATAAATCTAGTAACTTTTTCTGATTTTTTTGATAATCGCCAATTAAAAGGAAATATTTTTTCAATTTTTGTTATAGCTATTGCAGCCGCTGAAGCGGCTATCGGACTGGCTATTGTTTCCTCAATTGCTCGTAACAGAAAATCAACCCGTATCAATCAATCGAATTTGTTGAATAAATAGCATTAATCCTATCATAATGAATAATAAAGTCGAATTTCAAATAGTGTAATATTAATCAATTCATTTGAGTATTTATTCGACACAACTTATGATCATATCATGTTTGCATTGCCTAAATCATAAGAAATGAAAGTATCCTGGTCCTCTTCTATTCCCTCTTCTAAATTTATCTAGACACCTTTTTTTATTAACAGTTAACAATATTATCACAAATCATTGATTCATCTGGTATATAAATATACGATTCATTTACGAGTTTACTAGATCGATAATTTTCATTTTTGAACATCCAAAATTACTATAGATAATGGCACATTCAGTAAAGATTTATGATACATGTATAGGATGTACTCAATGTGTCCGAGCCTGTCCGACAGATGTATTAGAAATGATACCTTGGGGTGGATGTAAAGCTAAGCAAATAGCTTCTGCCCCAAGAACAGAGGACTGTGTTGGTTGTAAGAGGTGTGAGTCCGCTTGTCCGACGGATTTCTTAAGTGTTCGAGTTTATTTATGGCATGAAACAACTCGAAGTATGGGTCTAGCTTATTGATTCGTTTCAAAAAACACTACACGAATACGTTTTTTACTGGCAAAAACTCGTGCTCAAAATAAAAAAGAAAATCTTTTTTTTTTCTTTTTTATTTTGAGCACGGGCTTTTCTGGCCCAAGTTTATCTTATTTTTATCACGAATTATTTTCCTTGGTTAACAATAGTTGTTGTTTTCCCAATAGCCGCAGGTTCCTTAATTTTCTTATTTCCTCATAGGGGAAATAAGGTGATTAGGTGGTATAGCATTTGTATATGCTTAATCGATCTCCTTCTAACAACCTATGCATTTTGTTATCATTTCCAATTGGATGATCCACTAATTCAACTGACGGAGAATTATAAATGGATCAATTTTTTTGATTTTTACTGGAGATTAGGAATAGATGGACTCTCTATAGGACCTATTTTACTGACAGGATTGATAACTACTTTAGCCACTTTAGCGGCTCAGCCGGTTACTCGAGAATACCAATTCTTCTATTTCCTGATGTTAGCAATGTATAGCGGTCAAATAGGACCATTTTCTTCTCGAGACATTTTACTTTTTTTCATCATGTGGGAATTGGAATTAATTCCCGTTTATCTACTTTTATCCATGTGGGGGGGAAAGAAACGTTTGTATTCAGCTACAAAGTTTATTTTGTACACTGCAGGAGCTTCTGTTTTTTTATTAATGGGAATTCTGGGTATCGGTTTATATGGCTCTAATGAACCAACATTCAATTTTGAAACATTAATTAATCAATCATATCCCGTGGCACTAGAAATAATATTCTATACGGCATTTCTTATTGCTTTTGCTGTCAAATCGCCGATTATACCCTTACATACATGGTTACCAGATACCCACGGAGAGGCACATTACAGCACTTGTATGCTTTTAGCCGGAATCTTATTAAAAATGGGAGCATATGGGTTGGTTCGAATTAATATGGAATTTTTTTCCCACGCTCATTCCATATTTTGCCCCTGGTTAATGATATTAGGTTCTATTCAAATAATCTATGCCGCTTCAACATCTTTTGGTCAACGGAATCTAAAAAAAAGAATAGCTTATTCTTCCGTATCTCATATGGGTTTTATAATTATAGCAATAGGTTCTATAAGTGATACTGGTCTCAACGGGGCCATTTTACAAATAATATCTCATGGATTTATTGGCGCTGCCCTTTTTTTCTTGGCAGGAACTAGTTATGATAGACTGCGTCTTCTTTATCTTGACGAAATGGGGGGAATGGCTATCCCAATGCCAAAAATATTCACTATTTTCACTATCTTATCAATGGCTTCTCTTGCATTGCCTGGCATGAGCGGTTTTGTTGCAGAATTGATCGTTTTTTTTGGAATAATTACTAGTCAAAAATATCTTTTCATGATGAAAATACTAATTACTTTTGTAACAGCAATTGGAATGATATTAACTCCTATTTATTTATTATCTATCTTACGGCAGATGTTCTATGGATATAAGTTTTTTAATACACCAAACTCTTCTTTTTTTGATTCTGGGCCCAGAGAATTATTTATTTCGATTTCTATCCTTATACCCATAATAGGTATTGGTATTTATCCAGATTTCATTTTCTCATTTTCGGTTGACAAGGTTGAAGCTATTCTATCTAATTTTTGATGGATTATTTTTGTGAATAAATGAATCAAAAAGATAAAAAAAAAATATTTTTCCGTTAGATTCATTTCAAAAATGGAAATTAGAATCGAATATGTTTGTTGTTTGTGAGAACCCCTTGAATCATTCCATTACTTGATTGAAAGGGTTCTCGACGATTTATGGAAAGTATATATTTAGATGCTTTCCATATTTTTCTTTCTCAGGTTCTTTTAGTCAATTAGATGTAAATGAACCATAACTATGTAGTCCTATTCCTAATAGATTGATCCCCAAATAACATATCCAAATTATAAGAAATCCTATCGAGGCCACTATTGAAGAATTTACACCTTCTAATTTTTTATTTTTTCTAGTATGTAAATAAATCGCGAATATGGTCCAAGTAATAAAGGCCCAAGTTTCCTTTGGATCCCAATTCCAATAGGAACCCCATGCCTCGTTAGCCCATACTGCTCCTGAAAGAATACCTACCGTTAAAAAGAGAAAACCCAGACTAATAATACGATAACCCCAACGATCCAATTGGTGAATAAATTGAGACCTGTAATAATTTCTAGAAGAAGAAAAAGAAGTTTTTTGTAAAACATTGTTTCTTTCATTCCTATTCATGTATTTGATTTCAACAAAATCAACTGATTTTTTTAAAGAATCCAAATTCTTTCTTTTACCAAGAATTTGGATGACTTCTTGAAACGTAATGACTAAAATAGCCACTGATAATAATGATCCACATAAAAGAGCTGCATAGCCCAGTATCATCATACTTACGTGCATCATTAGCCAATGGGATTGTAGAGCGGGTACTAATATTACGGATTGATGCATTTTGGTTAAAAGACCCGAAGTCGCAAAGCCTTGGGTAAAAATAACACTTGGTGCAATTATTGTACTTAAAAGGTTTTTCTCCTTTTTAAAAAAAAGAACCATATGAAAAATTGAAAAACCCCATGAAAGAAAGATTAGGGATTCATATAAATCACTAAATGGTAAATGTCCCGAAAAAAACCAACGAGTAATTAACAATCCCGTTACACAGAAAAAAGTTATTATCATGGCTTTTTTGGACAGATCATATAATCCTACAATTTCATTGACTAATAAGGTTATCAAATGAATTGAAATAACAATTGATATCAGGGAAAACGATATATGAGTTAATATATGCTCTAAAGTTGAAAATATCATATATATATAATGAAAAGAAAAATATCTATAATGAAAATAAAAAAGGTATGAATACTCGGAATAGAAATAGGGAATTGAATTCATTATAGGACTTATGATATGATTCTTTTCCAATTTTGAAAATAAAATAGAGGATGCCATGCCGCTACTCGGACTCGAACCGAGATGCTCTAGCACTGCTTCCTAAGAGCAGCGTGTCTACCAATTTCACCATAGCGGCTTACTCGAAATCATAATAACCAATTCTTTAGTCAATCGTCGAGATTGAATAAAGTAAAGTCCGATATTTATTGAGTACATTTCTAAACATTTATTATATAAATTGAGAATAAAAAGTAATTTCATTTTTTCGAATATTGAAAAGATATGAATAGAGAAATATATGATATATGGAATCATTTTATATTTAAGTAAAAGAACGTTTTGATTTCTATATTCATTTGTATTTTTTTTTTCAATTTTGACTTTTTGAAATTAAAAAAAAAAAGCACTGTTGAAACTAGAACTATCTAGTTCTGACTTCAATCCAGTAATGAAAAAGAGAATTCTTTTTTTGTAGTTGCTTATGACTCATTCAAAAAAATTAGATTATAGATCTATTTTGAATATATTATATATTATTCTATAATATATAATATATTCGAAATAGATGTTTACTATTCTATAATAGTATTAGTATAAAATGACTATTAAACAATACTCTTTGAATCGAGCTAATTCATAGTATTCCAGTCCAACATTTTTATTTCTTACAAAAAAAACTTTTTGAGTTACCTGTAAAAATAGATTCAGCTAATGAAAAGGCTTTCAATGCTGCCGTATATCCTTTTTTTTTCCAAAAATTCTTACGAATTTTTTTTTTTGATATAGAAGTGCGTTTTTTTGGAACTGGCATACAAGTAGTATAGTTTTTTCGTTGCTATAGTTTGATGTGAAAGACATTTGTTTTGTAAATGAAAACGAATTATTCTGCAATTAGCCGTATGTCTTATATATCTGAATTCACTCTTTCTTTTTTTTTTTTGATCAAAAGGTAAAGTAAAAACATTGAATATTAGAAACCTTTTCCAAATTTGTCATAGATAATAGATATATATGGATCTCTTTTTATTGTAATGTAAAATAATTAATTAGTTCAAAAAGGAACTAATGTTTCTGAATAAAAAAAAAAAGATTATTTTTGATTATTTTTAGAATTTCTATCAAAATAAACAAATGTTGTTAGTTTTGGTGTACTGATTTATCCTCATCCTCGCTCTATAGATAACAATTTTTATTTTACAATTTTTTTTATTTATTAATAGTCATTTTTCTTAATATTTTCTGAATATATATAAATTCCAAAATGACTAACCTAACATAGGAATTAATAGTAATATTCATTAATGAATATATTACTTTAAATAATATATATATATTTTTTTCACTAGGAATTTTCTTATTGGCCGGTTTTCACTTTGTACTTTCCAATATTGGGACCATTGTGCAAAGATTCAGAACAATTAAGAATATCCAATTCTATTTCTATATCCACTTTTTTATTAACCGAACCCCTTTACAAAAGAGATAAAACAAACGAATAAGAAACAAAATTCATCAAGAATCTAAATATTTTTTATTCTTTTTTTTTTTGTATGGAATATACACATCAATCTTCATGGATCATACCTTTCATCCCTCTTCCAGTTCCTATTTTAATAGGGGTAGGACTTCTACTTTTTCCCACGGCAACAAACAATATTCGCCGTATGTGGGCTTTTCCTAGTATTTTATTGTTAACCATAGTTATGATTTTTTCGATCGATTTATCTATTCATCAAATCGAGAATAGTTCTATCTATCAATATGTATGGTCTTGGACTATAAATAATGATCTTTCTTTAGAGTTTGGTTACTTGATCGATTCACTTACTTCTATTATGTCAATATTAATCACTACGGTTGGTATTCTGGTTCTAATTTATAGTGATAGTTACATGTCTCATGATCAAGGCTATTTGAGATTTTTGACTTATATGAGTTTTTTTAATACTTCAATGTTAGGATTAGTTACTAGTTCAAATTTGATACAAGTTTATATTTTTTGGGAATTGGTTGGAATGTGTTCTTATCTATTAATAGGTTTTTGGTTCACACGTCCTATTGCGGCAAATGCTTGTCAAAAAGCGTTTGTAACGAATCGTGTAGGGGACTTTGGTTTATTATTAGGAATTTTAGGTTTTTATTGGATAACCGGTAGTTTGGAATTTAGGGATTTATTTCAAATATTCAATAACTTAATTTATAAGAATGAGGTGAATATTCTTTTTGTTACTTTGTGTGCCCTCTTGTTATTTTGCGGATCAGTTGCAAAATCTGCCCAATTCCCTCTTCATGTATGGTTACCAGATGCTATGGAAGGTCCTACTCCTATTTCTGCTCTTATCCATGCTGCGACTATGGTAGCAGCGGGAATTTTTCTTGTAGCTCGACTTCTTCCTCTTTTCATAGTTATACCCTCCATAATGACTGGAATAGCTTTGATAGGTATAATAACAGTAGTATTAGGAGCTACTTTCGCTATTGCTCAAAAAGATATTAAGAAAAATTTAGCCTATTCTACAATGTCTCAATTGGGTTATATGATGTTAGCTTTAGGTATGGGCTCTTATCGAGCGGCTTTATTTCATTTGATTACTCATGCTTATTCAAAAGCATTGTTGTTTTTAGGATCTGGATCCATTATTCATTCAATGGAAGCTATTGTTGGATATTCTCCAGATAAAAGTCAAAATATGGTTCTTATGGGCGGTTTAACAAAACATGCGCCAATTACAAAAACGGCTTTTTTAATAGGTACACTTTCTCTTTGTGGTATCCCACCTTTTGCTTGTTTTTGGTCCAAGGATGAGATTCTTAATGATAGTTGGTTGTATTCACCAATTTTCGCAATAATAGCTTGTTCCACCGCAGGATTAACAGCATTTTATATGTTTCGAATTTATTTACTTGTTTTTGAAGGATATTTAAACGTTCATTTTCAAAATTTCAATGGAAAGAAAAATAGTTCATTCTATTCAATATCTTTATGGGGCAAAGAAGAAAAAAAAAAATTAAAAAAGAAAATTCATTTATTAGCTTTATTAACAATGAATAATAATGAAAGGACTTCTTTTTTTCGGGAGAGGACATATTCACATCGAAGAAATCGAAATGTCAAAAGCATAAGACGTCTTTTTCTTGATAGTACCCATTTTGGTACTAAAAACATTCCTTTTTTTTATCCTCATGAATCAGACAATACTATGATATTTTCTATGCTTGTATTAGTACTATTTACTTTCTTCGTTGGGTCCATTGGAATTTCTTTCAGCCAAGAAGGAATCGATTTGGATATATTATCTAAATTGTTAATTCCGTCTATAGATCTTTTCCATCAAAATTCAAAGAATTCTGTGGATTGGTATGAATTTTTGATAAATGCAACTTTTTCGGTGAGTATAGCTTTTTTCGGAATATTTATAGCGTCTTTTTTCTATAAACCGATTTTTTCTTCTTTACAAAATTTGAACTTATTTAATTTATTTCAAAAAAGTGTTCCTAAAAAAATGATTGCTGATAAAATAATCAATATTATATATGATTGGTCATATAATCGTGGTTCTATAGATGCTTTTTTTGAAGTATCTTTAATTGCGAGTGTAAGAAAGTTAGCTAAATTCTATTCTTTTTTTGATAAACAGGTAATTGATGGAATTCCAAATGGAGTTGGTATTTTCAGTTTTTTTATAGGAGAGACTATCAAATATGTGGGAGGGGGGCGAATTTCTTCGTATATTTTCTTTTTTGTATTCATCTTTTTAGTAATTTGTTATTATCTATTTCTTTCTATATTTATATAACCAAATTATGGAACATAATAAAATCTACTGTACTATAGTATTCAACCAAAATTGGGGTTATCCGCTAAGAATTATGGTAGAGTTGTTTATGAATGTCTCATCTCAAAAGCTTCGGGTAAATCACGAAAGCTACCGTAGCAGCTGCAACAGGAGTATAAATTTCTCTTTTTTGTTTGAAGAGATTCA